ATCGAGCATGTTATCCAATTTTTAAATTAGTTTATTCTGCAGCAGCAAATGCTAGTTTGAATATGGGTTCGAATGAAGCAAATTTAGTCATTAGTAAAGCCGAAGTCAATGAAGGTACTATCGTGAAGAGATTAAAACCTCGCGCTCGAGGGCGTAGTTTTGCGATACAAAAACCTACCTGCCATATAACTATTGTAATGAAAGATATATCCCTAGATGAATATATAGATACCGACTCTATTACATGGTCACAAAAACCTAAATGGAAAAAAAAGCATAAAACTATGTCGTATTATGATATGTATAGTAATGGGGGAACATGGGACAAAAAATAAATCCAATTGGCTTCAGACTTGGTACAACCCAAGGTCATCATTCCCTTTGGTTCGCACAACCAAAAAATTATTCTGAGGGTCTGCAAGAAGATCAAAAAATAAGAAATTATATCCAGAATTATGTACAAAAAAATATGAAAACATCTTCTGGCGTCGAGGGAATTGCACGTATAGAGATTCAAAAAAGAATCGACCTGATCCAAATCATAATCTATATGGGATTTCCAAAAATATTAATTGAAAGTAGACCCCGAGGAATCGAAGAATTACAAATGAATTTACAAAAAGAATTTCATTCTGTAAATAGAAAACTTAATATTGCTATCACACGAATTGAAAAGCCTTATGGAAACCCTAATATTCTTGCAGAATTTATAGCCGGCCAATTAAAAAATAGAGTTTCTTTTCGCAAAGCAATGAAAAAGGCTATAGAATTAACTGAACAAGCAGATACAAAAGGAATTCAAGTGCAAATTGCAGGACGTATCGACGGAAAGGAAATTGCGCGTGTTGAATGGATCAGAGAGGGTAGGGTTCCACTACAAACCATTCGAGCTAAAATTGATTATTGTTCCTATACAGCTCGAACGATCTATGGGGTATTAGGCATCAAAATTTGGATATTTCTAGACGGGGAATAATAAACCTGTATTCCCTTTGTATTCTACGCAGCGATAGAACAAAAAGTCAGAAATTCGTTTCTTCTTTTCTGTTCAATAAAAAAAAATGACCAATTATAATTCTATAGGGTTGAATAAAAATTCAATTAATCTTTTGATAAAATTGCTATGCTTAGTGTGTGACTCGTTGGTTTTTTGAGGGTTAGTATAAAAAAAAGCCCCGCGGTATAAACAATATAAACAAATACCTATAGAAGTAATAACCAACTCATCACTTCGTATTATCTGGATCCAAAGAATCAGTCAAGATATGATCTATTGTTCATATTGTTGTAGCAACTGAAATCTTTTTTTATTATTTATATTTATTAAAAAATTTTATTAATAAATATATGCTTCTAAGTTGTCAATCGAAATAAAAAATAGAGGGTATGGATAAATGGAAGGATGAGAGAAAGAAAGAAAACTAATACTAATATTGATGATATAGAATTCCAATATGTAGGGTCTACGAGTCATCTCAGAAAAAGCTGTGTAATAAAATAAAGCATCAATACGGATTCATCATTCACATTAAATGGATCTGCTCATCGAACAAAAAATAAAGAGCTTCGAGCCAATAAAGGCTAAGAATATTGACTCAAGAACTAATAGCTCCATTGTAGAATTCAGACCTAACCATTAAATAAGAAGCGATGGGAACGATGGAACCTGTGAATTCAAAAGATTCTAGTGAAAATGAATTTGAATGATTCATGGATCGGGATGGCGGAACCGACCAGAGACCAATTCCTCTATTCGGAAAAGTTATGAACTAATGATAGAACTGAAATAGAAATTGAAAGAGTAAATATTCGCCCGCGAAAACTTGATTTTCTTGGATTGCTAAAATTGGGTCAATCCAATACGATAAAGAGGAAAACAAAATAAAGATTCGTTTTCACATTCTAAAATAGAGAAATAAATATAAGAAAAAATAGTATAGTTAAGTTATGTTATTTAATAAGTTATTTAATAAATAAGTTATTTAATATATTTAGTTATCTATACAAACAAGATATACAAATTCATAATAGATTTGGTCTAGATTAAATGAAATCCATGATTCAGTATATTACTTATTAAATACATTTATATCTTCATTCAAATTATATTCTATCTGAATTGAATTCAAAATCTTTAATTTGAATTCATTTTATTCGCGAGGAGCTGGATGAGAAGAAACTCTCACGTCCGGTTCTGTAGTAGAGATGGAATTCAAAACAAACCATCAACTATAACCCCAAAAGAACCAGATTTCGTAAACAACATAGAGGAAGAATGAAGGGAATATCTTCTCGAGGTAATGATATTTGTTTTGGTAAATACGCTCTTCAGGCACTTGAACCCGCTTGGATCACATCTAGACAAATAGAAGCAGGTCGACGAGCAATGACACGAAATGCACGTCGCGGTGGAAAAATATGGGTCCGTATATTTCCAGATAAACCAGTTACAGTAAGACCCGCAGAAACGCGTATGGGTTCAGGCAAAGGCTCTCCCGAATATTGGGTAGCTGTTGTTAAACCAGGTCGAATACTTTATGAAATGGGTGGAGTAACAGAAAATATAGCCAGAAGGGCTATTTCAATAGCAGCGTCCAAAATGCCTATACGAGCTCAATTCATAATTTCGGGATAAAAACGAAATAGGCCTCGGGTAAAAAAAAATAGTGGGTGCAGGTTTCTTTTTTTGGACAAACAATATTTCTTTTTTTCTTCGACCTTTGTATTGTAAAAAACAGATAAAAAAAATGATATGATTCAACCTCAGACCCATTTGAATGTAGCAGATAATAGCGGGGCTCGAGAATTGATGTGTATTCGAATCATAGGAGCTAGCAACCGCCGATATGCTCATATTGGTGACGTTATTATTGCTGTGATCAAAGACGCAGTTCCAAACATGCCTCTAGAAAGATCAGAAGTGGTCAGAGCTGTAATTGTCCGTACTTGTAAAGAACTTAAACGTGACAACGGTATGATAATACGATATGATGACAATGCTGCAGTTGTGATTGATCAAGAAGGAAATCCAAAAGGAACGCGAGTTTTTGGTGCGATTGCCCGAGAATTGAGACAGTTCAATTTTACTAAAATAGTTTCATTAGCTCCCGAGGTATTATAGAGACCACGATAGGGTTATCGTAGGGTATTGAAAAGAAATAGATTAAGATTCAGTTAGTAGATTTTGTCTCACGTATATACCTTTCACAATTCATATTCATAAAAAAAAAAAAAAAGAAAAACATGTTGATTATATCCGAATTTGGAGGCACCACTAATTTTAATTAATCATGGGTAGTGATACTATTGCTGACATAATAACCTCTATACGAAATGCCGATATGTATAGAAAAAGCGTGGTTCGAGTAGCATCTACTAATATCAGCCAAAGTATTGCTAAAATACTTTTACGAGAGGGTTTTATCGAAAACGTGAGAAAACATCGAGAAAACACCAAATCTTTTTTGGTTTTAACCCTACGGCATAGACGGAATAGGAAAAGGACTTATAGAAATCTTTTAAATTTAAAACGGATCAGTCGACCGGGTCTACGAATCTATTCTAACTATCAAAGAATTCCTAGAATTTTAGGTGGGATGGGGATTGTAATTCTTTCTACCTCTCGGGGTATAATGACAGACCGAGAGGCTCGACTAGAAAGAATAGGCGGAGAAATTTTGTGTTATATATGGTAATCCTTCTAATATCCGAATTCAATACGAAACTTTTTATTTGTGAAAAAGAAAAGAGAAGGGGTGGGTTGTCTAATAGGGTTCTTCCTCCACTAGTTGATACTTCAAGGGGGTTTTACCTTTAATGAAAGAACAAAAATGGATTCATGAAGGTTTAATTACCGAATCGCTTCCCAACGGCATGTTCCGGGTTCGTTTAGATAATGAAGATATGATTCTAGGTTATGTTTCAGGAAAGATCCGACGTAGTTTTATACGGATACTGCCAGGAGATAGAGTCAAAATTGAAGTAAGTCGTTATGATTCAACCAGAGGTCGTATAATTTATCGACTCCGCAACAAAGATTCGAAAGATTAGGTGTTTTTTAAACTTCACTATTTATTTCGTAGGAATACGATTCAAAATGGAAAATTTAAAGAAACTTATTTTCTTCCAAGAAGTGGATTCAAAATTAAAGTAAGGAGTGGGAAATATGAAAATAAGAGCTTCTGTTCGTAAAATTTGTGAAAAATGTCGACTAATCCGCCGTCGGGGACGAATTATAGTAATTTGTTCCAACCCAAGACATAAACAAAGACAAGGATAATCAGCCTTGTTAAAGACCCGATATAAAAATCAGAAGGGGATCTGTTTTGACATGAAATGGATATATCCATATATCTCTGACTCAAATTTATGAGATGATAAAATATGGCAAAAGCTATACCGAAAAAAGGTTCACGTGGACGTATTGGTTCACGTAAGAGTACACGTAAAATACCAAAGGGGGTTATTCATATTCAAGCAAGTTTCAATAATACCATTGTGACTGTTACAGATGTACGGGGGCGAGTGGTTTCTTGGTCCTCTGCCGGTACTTGTGGCTTCCGAGGTACAAGAAGAGGGACGCCATTTGCTGCTCAAACCGCAGCGGGAAATGCTATTCGTGCAGTAGTAGACCAAGGTATGCAACGAGCAGAAGTCATGATTAAAGGTCCCGGTCTCGGAAGAGACGCAGCATTACGAGCTATTCGCAGAAGTGGTATACTATTAACTTTCGTACGGGATGTAACCCCTATGCCACATAATGGCTGTAGACCCCCGAAAAAAAGACGTGTATAGAGATCAAAATTGAAGAGATTTCAATAGCAAGAGAAACAAAGCAAGAGAAACAAGAGAAATAAATGATTCAATGATCTGATCAAATAATATTATTATGGTTCGAGAGAAAATAACAGTATCTACTCGGACACTACAGTGGAAGTGTGTTGAATCAGCAACAGAAAGTAAGCGTCTTTTTTATGGGCGCTTTATTCTGTCTCCGCTTA